TACCTATTTTAATTATATTCGATGATTCCTCGAATAACAATATTATTTTAGAAAAACCCTTTTTTATATAATTTACTATTTAGGTAGTTTGGAAATTGTTAGTAAATTATATAAAAAACTTATTTTATGCTCTTATTGAAACGTTTAATGTTTTAATTAAATTGTTTTCAATTACTGTCATAATTTTTTCTATTTCCTTTGTAATTAAAGTACTTTTGTTAGATTGGAAAGTTAACTGTAAACACAAACTTTTATAACCACTTGGAATTCCCTCACCTCTATACTCATCTAAAACTTCAATAAATATTAATAACCCCGTCCCATTTTTTTGTATATTTTCATATAATTGATTATATGATATATCTTGTTTAATAATAAATGAAAGATCTTTTATAATTTTTGGGTACAATGAATATTTTTTATAAGCGGCTAACTGGGTTGTAATTAACTGGTTTCTTAAAATGTTAAAATTAAATTCAAATAAATAAGTATTTGGGTCAACACTTAAATTCTTTGCAATTAACGGATGTACTTGGCCAAAGTAACCGACTTGAGTTGAATTTGAAAGATAAATATTAACATTTTTGTACGGATGTAATAAATTTTGAGAAAGAATTGATTCGGGTTGTTTCCAAATAATATCTATGTTTAATTGATCAAAAAGATTTTCAATTTTCCCTTTTGCACTAAACCATGAAATCGGTTGTTGGGTTTCATTCCATTCTTGTTTAGTTTTAAAACTACCAAAGATACCGGCAATATTTTCTTTTTCTTCTGCTTGTGTAATTTTTTCGCCACTAAATACGTGACCATATTCAAAGGCTTCAAAATTCACATTTCCATTTTTTGTATTATTACTACATGCTTTTAGTAACTCTGGTAACAAACTTTTTCTTAAACTTCCATATTCATTAAGTAAAGGATTAACTAGTTTAATATTGTTATTATTTCCTTTATTTGTAACTAAAGAATATTGAACAACTTCAGTTAAACCTAGATTTAACAGACACCCAGTTAATTTTTGGCGCGTTTGGTAACTAAAATCTTTTTTTCCAATACTTGGAACAGATGGTAAATAAGTAACAAAATTATTAAATCCATGTAGGCGGCCAATTTCTTCAATTAAATCAATTTCACGACTAATATCTATGATTCGGGAGTGAGGCACCGTTATAACCCACTTGTTACTTTTAGCATTAAATTTAAAATCAAAGTTTAATCTAGTTAAGTACTTTGAAACTTGGTCAGTTGTAATTTGACTAATATTACCATTTTCTAAAACTACGGGCCCTAAAATTTGAATAAGTGTTTTATAATTCAATTCTAATATACACTTCGTAATAGGTAATTCATTTGTAATAGTATGCAAAGTATATTTTAGAGTTTTATTACGCATTTTTAACAATGATAATAACCGATAAAATGCCGCCTCAAAACCACTGGTAGTTAATTCTTTTTCGTAGCGTGCTGAACGTTCTGTTCGAATCCCAAGCTCACGTGATGTTTGTCGAATTTTTTTTGAATTAAATAAAGAACCCTCAATTAATACCGCGTTAGTTGATGAATCAAATTTATAGTTAAAATGGGAAGCAATACCTGCTAGACTAAGTATTTCTCCATTTGCTTTAACTGTTAATATTTCATTATGTAAAGGGTAAGTTTGATTATTTTCGTCAGTAAATATTTCACCTTTATTGTCGTAAGTGATTTCTAAGTTAAAATTAGGAGTTTGTAATTTCTGTTCAATTTTTCTCAAATCATACAATTGAAATGGATATCCCGTTTCTAACAAGATATAGTTTTGATAATCACTTAAATTATTTACTGGTGTAATATTCGAACTGATTAATTTTTCTTGTAACCAATTAGGGGAATCAAAATTTGTTAAATTTTCGACTTTAATTGCAATAAAAGTTATATAATTTTCGTTTACAAGTGTAGTTAATTTCGTCTGTGTAAAATAATTTACGGACTCTAAATTGTGTAAAACATATGGTGAAGTGCATAATGGTTGATTAATTAATGCACTTATTTCTTTTCCAATACCATAGGTTGATAAGCTATCAGCACGATTTGCTGTAGCAGTTATATCAATAACTTTTTCTTTTTTTTGAAATATTAGTAACGATAAAATTTCTTCAACCTCAAACCCTCCAAGTGTTAGTTTTTCAACTAAAACATCTAATCGAATGTTTGTAAGATCAACTAATTCATTTATCCATTTTAGTGATATATGCATTTGTATTAAACTTATAATTTTTAAAATTAATTTGCCTTTGTAAAAACTAATCCATTTGTTTGGCTATATCGTTCCATAAATCGCATAAACCGATCCCATGCTTCTGGATTTTTCATAATATAAATTGATTCAATCGCTTCAGGTTTTCCATTTATAAACCGTGCATTAACATCACGTGTTTCAAGAATTCCTTCTTCATCAACCAAATACATTCCGGTGATTTCACCCTCTTTTGCTGTACTTTTATCAAGAATATTCGGATTTTTAAAGCGAAAAGTTGCAGTTCCAGTACTACCATCGCGAGAGCGCGTTAGGCGAACATCAGGTAAAACTTTCTCATCTAACCCTTTTATGAATTGAATTTTTGCTTCCATGTAATATATTTTTGAAAATGTTTCCTATAGATAAGTCTAATTAAGCTATTTCTATAAAGTAACTAAAAAACTGGGGTGGCAGGATTCGAACCTACGAATGGCGGAGTCAAAGTCCACAGCCTTACCGCTTGGCGACACCCCAAAAAGTAATACTTTTGAACTAATAACATTTTGCTTTTGCAGTACTAATATTTTTGTTATTGGGCAAGAAGGGATTCGAACCCCTGACACCGTAGTTCGTAGCCACGTGCTCTAGTCCACTGAGCTACAAGCCCAAACCGTATTACTTAATCATATAATACTACTAAATTTACTATCAAGTAAAGGGTTAAAAAAATATTTAGAGAATTTACAAAAAATCTTGCCAAAAACTTCTCAATTAGCATAAATTAAGTTATAAAGTAAAATTACTATAAGTTAAAATCAGTTTTTATGGCAAAAAAAATTTTGTATCAAGATAATGCTCGACGAGCATTAGAACGAGGAATGGAAATTATGGTTGAAGCCGTTTCTGTTACTTTAGGACCAAAAGGAAGAAATGTAGTTTTAGAAAAAAAAGCGGGTTCCCCACAAATTGTTAATGACGGTGTTACTATTGCTCGTGAAATTAGCCTTGAAGATCATATTGAAAATACCGGTGTGGCGCTAATTCGTCAAGCTGCAGCGAAAACAAACGATGTTGCTGGAGATGGTACAACAACAGCAACAGTGTTAGCCTATGCCATGGTAAAAGAAGGTTTAAAAAATGTTGCGGCAGGAGCGAATCCAATTTCTTTAAAAGTTGGTATGGAAAAAGCAGCTCAATTTTTAGTAACTCAGATTAATGAATTTGCTCAACCAGTTGAAGATTTACAATCAATTCAACAAGTAGCAGCTATTTCAGCAGGAAATGATAACGTAATTGGTTCATTAATTGCAAATGCATTAGAAAAAGTTGGAAAAGAAGGCGTTATTTCTCTTGAAGAAGGTAAAGGGATTGTTACAGAGCTAGAAATTACAGAAGGGATGAAACTCGAAAAAGGATTTATATCTCCATATTTCATTACGAATACAGAAAAAATGGAAGTTTCATATGAAAACCCACTTATTCTATTAACTGATAAACGAATTACTCTAGTTCAACAAGATTTATTACCAATTTTAGAGCAAATTACAAAAACAAAAAGACCTTTATTAATCATTGCTCAAGATGTTGAAAAAGAAGCGTTAGCAACCCTAATTTTAAATAAATTACGGGGAATCGTAAACGTTGTTGCAATTCGTGCGCCAGGATTTGGAGAACAACGAAAATTATTACTTGAAGATATCGCTATATTAACAGGTGGGACAGTTATTACTCAAGATGCTGGTTTAAGTTTAGACAATATTCAATTAAATTTATTAGGACAAGCCCGAAGAGTAATTATTACTAAAGACTCTACAACAATTGTTGCAGATGGACGTGAAGAGGCAATTAAAACGCGTTGTGAGCAATTACGTAAACAAGTTAACATTTGTGAAACGGAATATGAAAAAGAAAAGTTACAAGACCGAATTGCTAAATTATCAGGTGGGGTCGCCGTTATAAAAGTGGGGGCTGTAACTGAAACGGAAATGAAAGATAAAAAGTTAAGACTAGAAGATGCTATTAATGCGACACGAGCGGCAGTTGAAGAAGGTATAGTGCCAGGTGGAGGTGCGACATTAACACATTTGTCAGATAGTCTTATTACGTGGGCAAAAAATAATTTACAAGAAGATGAATTAGTGGGGGCATTAATTATGTCACGAGCTATCACCGCTCCTTTAAGACGTATAGCGCAGAATGCCGGCATTAATGGCCCGATTATTGTGGAACAACTTCAGCAAAAAGATTTTGAGATGGGTTATAATGCGGCTCAAAATAAGTTTGAAAATATGTATGAGAGTGGAATTGTTGATCCAACCAAAGTAACTCGATCAGGATTACAAAATGCAACCTCAATTGCAAGTATGATTTTAACAACTGAATGTATTATTGTTGATCAAGACAAACAGTAGAGAGGGGATAAAATTAAAGATACCTTTGTTGCTAAAGGTATCTTTGGTTTATAGATGTAGTTTAAAACTTATATAATATAAGATCGCATTAAGTCATCAGTGGCATAAGCACTAACAAGTTTTAATCGACTTAATTTATGTTCATTACGGAAAATTTTTGTATTCATTAATGATTCTCGACTTAATGCAATTTTTCCTGTTCGTGCGCTTTCAATAATCCCAAACTGATTGATTAATTGTTCAAGAGCAAGGACTTTTTCAGAATCACCGGTTACCTCAAAAGTTAGCGTTTTCTCAGAAAAATCTAAAATTTTTGCTCGGAAAAATGTACTAATTTCTAAAATTTTTGACCGATTATTTTGATAAGTTAAAATTTTTAGAAGTAATAGTTCACGGCGAATGGAAGGAATATTTGTAATATTTTGAATTTTAATAATATGAAATAACTTATATAATTGTTTTGTTATTTGGTTAACAATTCTATTATTCCCAAATAAAACAAGTGTTAGACGAGAGATATGTTTAGTTTCAGTATCACCAATTGCTAAACTATCAATCTTAAAACCTTTTCGACTTAATAACCCAGTAACACGAGTTAAAATGCCTGGTTGGTTTTCAATCAAAACTGTTAATGTACATTCGTAGTTCATTTATTTTTTTCTTTTATTGTCAAGTTAATCTTATTGTTAACAGAATTAAAAATGACTTATATATATATAAGTCATTTTTAATTAGGAAAAACAAATTCGATAAAAAACACCAGGCGGTAAGTCTGATTCACTTAATAAATCAAAGATATTTATTGACGAATCAGAATAAATATCTACAATTCGTTTATGAATACGTAATTCAAAATGTTCTCTAGAGTCTTTATCAACGTGGGGAGATCGTAAGACACAATAAATTCGTTTATCAGTTGGTAATGGAACAGTACTGATTTTACTGGAATTTGTGTTTTGTGTTATTCGAATAATTTTTTGACATGATTCTGTTAAAAGTTCATGATTAAAAGATTCTAATCTTACACGAATTTTTTCTGTTGTTGTTATCATTAATTTTTAATATTATTTAACAATTTTTGAAACTACACCGGCACCAACTGTTCTACCACCCTCGCGAATTGCAAATCGCATTCCATCTTCAATGGCAACAGCGTTAATTAGTTTAGCTGTCATTTTAATACGATCACCTGGCATTACCATATCTGCATTTGAACCATCATCAGCAGTGAATTTCTCAATATTCCCCGTTACATCTGTTGTACGTACGTAAAATTGAGGTCGATAACCTGCAAAGAATGGTGTATGACGACCACCTTCTGCTTGTGTTAAAATATAAACTTCTGCTTCAAATTCTGTATGTGGATTGATACTTCCTGGTTTTGCTAATACCATACCTCGTTGTAAGTCTGCACGAGTAAGACCACGTAATAAAATACCAACATTATCCCCAGCTTGACCTGCGTCTAATTCTTTTTGGAACATTTCAACACCAGTTACTGTTGTTGATGCTACTTTGTCTTTCATCCCAATAACATCAACGGTCTCACCAACTTTAACTGCACCACGTTCAATTCGACCAGTTGCTACAGTACCTCGACCAGTAATTGAGAATACATCTTCAATTGCCATTAAGAATGGTTTATCAGTGTCACGTGTTGGCGTTGGAATGTAACTATCAACAGCATCCATTAAAGCTCGAATTTTATCAACCCACTCATTGTTCCCTGGACCAACAGCTTCTGGTTCGCTAGTTATAGCTTCAATAGCTTTTAATGCAGAACCTGGACAAACCGGAATGTCATCACCTGGGAAGTCGTAAGCACTTAATAATTCGCGTACTTCTAATTCAACTAATTCTAAAAGTTCTTCATCATCAACTTGATCTACTTTATTTAAGAATACAACGATATTTGGTACACCGACTTGACGTGATAATAAAATATGCTCACGCGTTTGTGGCATAGGACCATCAGCAGCCGAAACTACTAAGATTGCACCATCCATTTGAGCTGCACCAGTAATCATATTTTTTACATAATCAGCGTGGCCTGGACAGTCAACGTGAGCGTAATGACGATTTTCTGTTTCATACTCTACGTGCGCTGTGTTAATTGTAATACCACGTTCACGTTCTTCAGGTGCAGAATCGATATCCGCATAGCCTTTTACTTTTGCACCTTCTTTTGATAATGCTAATGTAGCACTAATTGCTGCTGTTAATGTTGTTTTTCCATGATCAACGTGACCAATTGTTCCAATATTTACATGTGGTTTTGTTCGTTCAAATTTTTCACGAGCCATCTTAAAAATTCCTTAAAAATTTAATATAGATTAAAATTAGTTACTTTTACCGAGAAGCAAATACTTAATATCTAAAATGAGCAAAGGCTTTATTAGCATCTGCCATACGATGTGTTTCTTCTTTCTTCTTAACAGTATTACCGATTTCATTAGAAGTGTCAATTATTTCATTGGCTAGTTTAATTGCCATTGATCTACCAACACGTTGTTTTGAATAAGTAATTATCCAACGTAAGGCTAAGTTAGTCGCGCGAAATCCACTAACTTCGATTGGAACTTGATAAGTAGATCCACCAATTCGACGGGCTTTTACTTCAACTACGGGGCTTGCATTTTTAATAGCTTTTTCAAAAATAACTAATGGATCTTCATTAGTTTTTGCTCGAATAATTTCAAATGCACCATTCACAATATTTTGTGCTAGATTTAACTTACCAGATTTTAAAATTCTCTTTGTAAGCATATTTACTAAATAACTATTATAAACCGGATCTGGTTGAGGAAATCTTTTTTTTGCAATATTTCGACGTGACATAAAAACAAATAATTAAGTTGATTTTTTATATATTTAAGAAGTTAGTGAGATAATACTATAAGAAAAACGAGCTCTTTCAGTAGAACTCTTTCAATTCTTATTTGTCTGCTTTTGGTTTTTTCACACCATATTTTGAACGTCCTTGCGTTCGATTTTTTACCCCACCACTATCTAATGCACCACGAATAATATGATATCGAACACCTGGTAAATCTTTTACTCGACCACCACGAATTAATACAACAGAATGTTCTTGTAAATTATGACCAATTCCTGGGATGTAAGCTGTTACTTCAAAGCCTGAAGTTAATCGTACACGTGCAACTTTTCGAATTGCAGAGTTAGGTTTCTTTGGCGTTGTAGTATAAACTCTCGTACAAACTCCTCGTCGTTGTGGGCAATTTACCAATGCAGGTGATTTAGTTTTTTTCCGAATTTGTGTTCGTGGTACACGAACTAATTGTTCAATTGTTGGCATATTTTAAAAATTATTTAATTTGTAAAGTAAATAAAGAGGTTATGAAGTTTTTTCTGTTTCTGAACTTAATCCGTATTTTTTCATAAATCTATCAACACGCCCTTCACTATCAATAATTGTTTGAGAACCTGTATAAAAAGGATGATTCCCCGACCAAACATCGATATAAATTTCAGGAACCGTGGAACCGATTGTAAAGATAACTTGTCCATCACAAAATACTTTTGCCTCTGGATACCATGTAGGATGAATATTTGATTTTGGCATATTTTTAAAATTATTAACGTTTTGAATACTGTGGAGCTTTTCTGGCTTTTCGTAAACCATATTTTTTTCGTTCTTTAATTCGTGCATCACGAGTTAAGAATCCAATTGGTTTTAAAATTATTCGATTATTATTATCAAATTGACATAATAGTCGAGCAACACCTAATTGAATTGCGTGGGCCTGGCCAGTTAAGCCTCCGCCGTTTACTCTAACAATAATGTCAAATTGTTTGTCTAAGTTTAATGCTTTTAGCGGAGCAAAAATTTTATTCAAATAATTTGCGTTGAATTGTAAATATTTTTCTCCCGCTATTTTATTAATTAGTAATTGACCATTACCTGGAATTAAAAAAACGCGTGCTGTTGCTTCTTTGCGTCGACCTATTCCGATATTTTTTTTCTGAAAAGTAGGATTTAAAGTTTTATTCATAAAGTTTTATATAGTAAACAATTGAGGTTTTTGAGCAGTATGTAAATGGTTAGTATCCTTAAAAACTTTTAAACGGCGAAACACTGTTCGACCTAGTGAAGTTTTTGGCAGCATACCTTTTACTGCTTTTTCAATAATTCTTTCTGGAATTCTTGCACGAAGAGATTGAACTGTTTCAATGCGTGATCCCCCCGGACGGCCAGAGTGAGCAAAATATGTTTTATCAAATTCTTTATTGCCGCTCAATGTTACATTCTTTGCATTAATAACAATCACGTAATCACCAATATCACTAGCCGGGTGAAAATCTACTTTATGTTTTCCCATTAAAATTTTTGCAATTTCACTTGCAACTCGCCCCAAGGGTTGCCCGTCGGCATCAATTAAGTACCATTTTTTTTCTAAATATGTATTTGAAGCTAGAAATGTTTTATTCATAATTTTGTATTATATTTTTACTTACTACGTTAATGTTATTCCTAATTTATTTTTAAGCGCAGCAAAAACTTCATCGGCAGATTTACGGCCAAAGTTTTTAATTTCCTGTAATTGTTCTGGAGAATATTTTAACAATTCGCCTACTGTATTAATTTGGGCTCTTTTTAAACAATTATATGCCCGAACAGGTAATTGCAATTCCTCAATTGGGATATTAGTATTTGGATCAATATTTCCTGATACTTCATCATTCGTTACTTCATAATTTTTCTCAATAAACGTACTGTGAGTTATTGAACTAAACATATGAGTAATGATTTTTGCTGCTTCAGTAATTGAATCACCTGGACTGATGCTTCCATTTGTCCAGATTTCAATTATTAATTGTTCTTTTACCTGATTAAAATTATCATAAATATTTTTAATTTTGAAATTTACTTTTTGAACTGGCATATAAATAGTATCCATTTCTAAAAAGTCATTTGATTTTTCTTTAAAAGTTTGTGTAGCTAACTTATAGCTAGTACCATAATCAAACTGAAATTCAATTTCTAAAACATTTGAATCTGCAATAGTTGCAATATAATGGGTTGGGTTAATAATTTTCAATTCATCAGGCAATTGAATTTGAGCCGCTGTTACAATTGCGGGACCTTGTACTTTTAAGCGACCAAATTTGGTTTTTTGTGTTGTATCTTTTAAAGTTACTCCCTTTAAATTTAATAAAATTTCTAGAACATCTTCTCGAATTCCTGGTAGTGTTGAAAATTCATGACTTGTACCAGCAATTCGAACAGCACTAATGGAAGTACCACCAATTTCACTTAAAAGTACGCGGCGTAATAAGTTTCCAATTGTAATTCCTTGACCAATTTTTAAAGCATCAATTAAGAATTGACCATACATGACACCTGTAGCATGGTTTTCAGACTTTAAGCATTTAATACATAAATCATCCATGAATTTAATAAGATTAGCAATAGATAGATTTTATACACGTCGTCGTTTTGGAGGACGACAACCATTATGAGGTACTGGAGTAATATCTTGGATTGAACTTATAATAAAGCCAGCACCTTGAATAGCTCTAATTGCAGTTTCTCGCCCTGATCCTTGCCCTTTGACAAGTATTTCAACATTTTTTAAACCTGAACTTAGAGCTTCAAGTGCTGCTTTTTCAGCAGCAGTTTGAGCGGCAAATGGTGTTCCTTTACGGGCACCCTTAAAACCAGAACTGCCAGCCGATGCACATGAGATTGTATCACCTGTTAAATTTGTAATTGTAACAATTGTATTATTAAAAGTCGATTGAATATGTACTACACCAGACGTAAAGTTTTTTTTATCTTTTTTAAATGTTGGTTTTCTATTTTTTTGGACCATATAAGAGAAAATGAAAATTTTAAATTAACGTAATTATGAGAAATGAATTTCTTATTTTTTCTTACCTGTAACGGTTTTTTTCGCCCCACGACGTGTCCGAGCATTTGTTCTTGTTCGTTGACCGCGAGCGGGTAAACTATTCCGATGTCTTTGACCTCTAAAACAATTTATTTCGTTTAACCGTTTAATATTTAAACCATTAAATCGACGTAAATCTCCTTCTAATTTTAAATCACTATTGTCTAGTGCTTCTTTTAATGCAATTGTCTGATCAACACTCAAATCTTTTGTTCGAATACTATCATCAATTTGTGCTTCTGCAATAATTTTTTTTGCAGATACAATACCAATACCGTAAATAGAAGTAAGGGCATATACAATTCGTTTATCATTCGGTAAATCAACACCAACTAATCTGATCACTTAATTAACTCCTTAATTTATTAACCTTGACGTTGTTTATGTTTTGGATTTGAGCAAATTACCATTACTTTTCCATGACGTTTAATAACGCGACAACTTTCACACATTTTTTTAACAGATGGACGAACTTTCATTTTAATTTTTAATTTTTTAATAATATTTATTTGTTAGAAGTTTTCAACATATCTTTATAAAAACTTGAAATGATAATGTTTCGAACTTCACGTGTTATATCTAATGTTACGCCAACTAAAATTAGTAACGATGTAGCACCAACTCCTTTAAACGTTGAAACTTGTAAAATTGTTTCAATTATATTTGGTAATATAGAAACTATACCTAATAGGGTTGCGCCTAAAAACGTCGTTCGTTTCATAACTTGACTTAAATAGTAAGTTGTTCCTTTCCCTGGACGAACACCTGGAATTGTAACGGACATTTTTTGTAAGTCGTTTGTAATCTCTTTTGGATTTAAAACAATTGTGGAATAAAAATAGCTAAATATTAAAATAAATACAAAATAACTTAACCAATAAATAATTTTTGAATAACGTTCTAAAAATGGTAAATCAAGTGATGGTAATACACCCATATTGATTAAATAATTTGGTAGAACTAAAATTGTAGCAGTAAAAATAATTGGCATTACACCTGCTTGATTTAGGCGTAATGGGATGTAATTACTTTCTGGAAGCTCCGAATACATTAATGGTTGTTGTAATAATTGTTTTGCAGAAACTAAAGGAATTACTCGTGTTCCTTCTTGTAATAAAATAATTCCACATATTGTTATAACAAATAAAACAATAGCAATAAAAATTGTAATCAAACTTACCCCTTCACTCTCACCAGAAATTAAACTTCGTCCTAAACTTGGTAAACTTGAAATAATATTAGTAAAAATTAATAAGGATGAGCCATTACCAATTCCATATTCTGTTATTAATTCACTAATCCATAAAACAATCATTGCACCAGTAGTTAAACAAACAACAATTTCAAATGCTAATTGTAAATTCCAATCAAATAATATGTTTTTTAAGAAAAATGCAATACTCGTACTTTGAATTATTGACCAGCCTAGACAAATAAACCGAATAATTTGGTTCAAGCGACGTCGACCAAAACTACCCTCTTCTTTTTGTAATTTACGTAAGCTAGGTACAGTACTAATTAAGACTTGCATTAATATAGATGCATTAATATAAGGGAAAATATTTAATGTAAATAATCCAAGTACAAAAAAATTATCATTTGAAAAAGTATTTACAAAGCGTGCAATGGGGCTATTTTGTAAATAAAATGTTATATAACTTTGTTCGATACCGGGCACTGGTAAAAACGTCCCCATTCGCACAAATGCTAACAAACCAAACGTTACTAAAATACGTTTTAATAGAACATTACTACCAGTATTTCGCTGCCTTTCCGTTCTCATATTTTTATCGTTTTATATTAAAGTCTTTTATTTAATTTGTTAAATCCCTTTTTTCCATTGTTTGGGATTTTGTAGTTAACTGTTCTAAAGTAAAAACAGCTGCTCGAGCATTATTTAATAAATTATTCGAACCTAATTGTTTTGCAATTACATTTTTAATACCAGCAACTTCTAAAACTGAACGAACGGCCCCACCAGCAATTACACCGGAACCTTCAACTGAGGGCCGCATCACAATTTTACAGGCACCTAATTTACCAGAAATCGGATGTGGAATACTTAATGATTTAGTGATAGGAACTTGTATTAAATTTTTTCGGGCATCAGTTTTTGCTTTTTTAAATGCATTTACAACATCATCCGCTTTTGCTACACCAACACCAACCGAACCATTTTCATCACCAATAACAATAACGGCACGAAAACTTAGTTTTTTTCCGCCTTTTGTTACTTTAGAAACTCGGCTAATTTGAATTAATCTTTCAATCAATTTTGGTTGCTTAGTTCTTTCATTGCGGCGAGTGGCTTTCTTTGATTTATTGACTTGTTTTAAATCAGTATTCATAAAAATGCGTTAATTTTTAAATTTATCTATTAAAATTCTAAGCCACCCTCACGGGCGCCATCTGCGACTGCTTTTACGCGACCATGATACATGTAACGGCCACGATCAAAAATAACTTGAGTTATCTTTTTTTCAACACTTCGTGTAGCTAAGATTTGGCCTATTAGCTTCGACGCTTCGCATGTATTCCCTTTTTTAATTTGTGTTTTTATTTCAGGATCTACTGTTGAACAAGATACTAAAGTTGTAGCGTTAGTATCATCAATAATTTGGGCATAAATATGGGCATTTGACCGAAATATTGATAATCTTGGTCGTTCTACTGTCCCTTTAATTACTTTTTTCATATTTTTATTTACCTGATTTACCAGCTTTTCGTTTAACAATTTCACCTTCGTAAAGAATTCCTTTACCTTTATAAGGTTCTGGCGGTCGCCAAGCTCTAATTTTTGCTGCAAATAAACCTAAATCCTCTTTATTACAACTTTGTAAGTTAACTGTTGTATTTTTAATTACTTCAACAGTAATTTCATCTGGAATTTCTATTTCAATTGGATGACTAAACCCTAAATTCAGAATTAAGAGTTTTCCTTGAACAGCTCCTCGGTAACCAACACCATTTAAATTTAAAACAATTTTAAATTGTTCAGAAACACCAATTACCATGTTGTTTAATAAACTCCGGTATAATCCATGCAATGCCCGTGTTTTATTAGTTTGTTGTTGAAGCTTAATTATTAAGTTATCATCAACTTTTTCAACATTTAAAATATCTGGTATTGTATTATTTAGTGTACCAAACTTTCCTTTTACTGTGATTTCAGGCCCATTAAAAGTTACATCAACATTTGTTGGGATTTTAATAGGTAATTTTCCTATACGTGACATATAATTTTTCCAGTTACCAAATATAACATAAAACTTCACCACCAATTCCACGTTTTTTCGCAGACAAATTTGTCATGACACCTTGTGAAGTTGATAGAATAGCAATTCCTAAATTACCTAATACTTTTGGTAACTCTTTTGAATTTGTATAAACTCGTAAACCTGGTTTACTAATTCTTTTTATTTTCGAAATAACTGGTTTACGGTTTTTTCCTTTATATTTTAAAAAAATAAGCAAATATTTTTTTGAATCTTCTAGGTATTCTTCAAAATCGTGTATAAATCCTTCTTCTTTTAAAATGTTCGCAATTGCTAGAGACATTTTTGTTTGAGGGATTTGTACAATTTGATGTTTAACCATATTCGCATTTCTAATTCTAGTTAACATATCTGAAATTGTATCAGTGACCACAATTTTCTCCTTACTGTTTTAATCGTTAAATGGAAAACCTAACTCTAATAAAAGAGCTTTACTTTCTTCTTTTGTACCTGCAGTGGTTACTATTGTAACATCTAAACCATAAATTTGGTCAACGTCTTCATAACTTATTTCGGGAAAAATTAATTGCTCAGTTAATCCAACACTGAAATTTCCATCGCGATCAAAACCTTTACTTGATAAACCTTTGAAATCACGTATTTGAGGCAACGTGATATTGATAAATTTATCTAAAAACGCATACATTTTGTTAGATCGTAAGGTAACGGTTAAACCTAAATCCATTGCTTCACGAATTTTAAAACCTGCGTTTGAATTTTTTGCTTTTGTTATGATAGGTTTTTGCCCAGTAATTGCGCTGAACTCTTCAATACTTTTCTTTAAAATATTTTTATTTTGTGCAGATAACCCTAAACCTCGATTTAATTGAATTTTTTCAATTTTTGGAATTTGATGAAAATTACTATAATTAAACTTTTCTTCTAAATTTGGAACCGCTTTTTCTTTATATAAAGTTTTAAGTCTTGGACTCATAAATAAACTGGTTTAATTTTTTAAAATTTTTACATTTGAGTGATGAATTGGTGCTTCCATTTGTTTAATTTCACCAACAGCACCCTTTTGATTTGGCTTAATATGTTTAAACTTTAAATTTATTCCTTTTATAATTACCTTACCAGTTTGTGAAAAAATTTTCAAAACTTCGCCAGTTTTATCTTTATAAAAACCAGAAATAATTTGTACATTATCACCAACTGCTAACGGTATTTTGTGCTTTTTATTCATTTATAGAACCTCCGGTGCTAATGAAACAATTTTTGAAAAACTTTTATCTCGAATTTCTCGAGCAACCGGTCCAAAAATTCGGGTTCCTCTTGGATTGTTATCCAAATTAACAATAACTGCTGCATTATCGTCAAATCGAATACACATTCCATCTGGACGACGAATTGTTTTGCGTGTCCGAACAATAATGGCACGCACAACATCAGACCGTTTTACTGGCATATTTGGTATTGCTTCTTTTACTACGCCAATTATAGTATCACCAATTTTCGCATACTTTTTGCTGCCCCCTAATACACGAATACACATAATTTTTTTTGCACCCGTGTTATCAGCAACTGTTAATAATGTTTGAGGATAGATCATAAAATTTAACCTTAACTAATTAAAGATGTTTTTGAAATAATCTTTGTTAATGCCCAACGTTTTCGACGACTTAATGGTCGGCATTCTTGAACTAACACCTGATCACCAATATTACATTGATTGCTTTCATCATGAACAAGATATTTTCTAGTTTTTACAATAGTTTTTGAATAAATTGGATGCGAATAGCGATTTTCAACTTTAATTACTATTGTTTTTTGCATACTGGTACTGATTACTGTACCAATTTTTTCTTTTACTGCCATAAAATATTCTTATATATTGAATTTTATTCGTAGAATTTAATTTACTTTCACATCAAAAATTATATTATTTTGATATCTTTTTTTCTGAAATTTCTAACCGTAATGTTAGAAGAGTTTTGATTTGAGCAATCTTTCGTCTTGTAGTCTTAAATTTATGCGATTTAAAAGGTTGGCGAGTTGCTTTTTGAAATTTTAAGTTAAATAATTCTTTTTCCGCTGTAAAAAAAGTTTCAACTAATTCAGAATTAGAAAGCTGTTCAATATCGCTAAATTTTGATAAACTCATAAATTATTCTTTGTTAATAAATTTTGTTTTAATTGGTAATTTATATGCAGCTAAAGATAGCGCAGCTTTTGCAGTTTCTTGAGAAACCCCACTTATTTCAAATAATACTGTTCCAGGTTTAACCGTAGCAACCCAATAGTCTACTGCACCTTTACCCGAACCCATTCGCGACTCTGCAGCTCGCGCTGTTACACTTTTATCAGGAAAAATTTTAATCCATATTTTTCCACCACGTTTAGTATAGCGTGTAATTGTTCGTCGAGTTGCTTCAATTTGTCGTGATGTAATCCAACTTGGTTCTAATGCTTGTAAACCGTATTCACCAAAAGTAACAGTTGTATTACGAGTAGCTTTTCCTCGCATACGTCCACGGTGAAATTTTCTATATTTAGTTCTTTTTGGACTTAACATAATGAATTATTTAATAATTTATAAAAGTAAAAAGTTAAAAAGGTTATTATTTTTTCAAGATTTCATTCTTAAATACCCAGACTTTAATACCTAAAACTCCATAAATGGTATTTGCTTCTTTAATTACATAATCAATATCAGCACGTAAAGTTTGTAGAGGAACACGACCTTCTCTAAACCATTCACTACGTGCAATTTCAGCACCATTTAATCGGCCAGACACCTGAATTTTTATACCTTTTACATTCTTCTCTTGTGCGTTTTGCATAGCATCACGAACAGCACGTCTAAATGCTACACGTTCTTCTAATTTTTTCACTACTAAATCACCTAATAAAGAAGCATTTAAGGCTACATCTTTAACTTCCAGAATCTTAATTGTGATTTGACGATTCAAGGGTAAAAGTTTTTTAAGTTCTTTTAATATTTTTTTAATATTTTCACCGTTTTCACCAACTAAAGCACCTGGTCGGCCAGTTTCAATAATTAATTGAATTTGATCAGTTAGACTATTTCGTTCAATAATAATATTTGAAATACTTGTTAACTTGGCAAATCCATTTAAATATGTTCGAATTTGATCATCTTCTTTTAATAATAGTGAGTAATTTTTTAGATTACTATACCAAGTAGAGTTATGTTCTTTGGTTATACCTAATCGAAATCCTAATGGATGTGTTTTTTGTCCCACCTATTTAATCCTTTTTTTTAATATATAAAGTTGTTTAGTTAACTGATTCAACAACAATAGTAATATGACACGTAGGTTTCATAATTCGATAAGCTCGACCTTGCGCACGGGGTCGAATTCTTTTTAATTTCGGCCCTTCATCAGCAAACGCTTCACTAATGATTAAGCTCTTTTTTTCCATTGAATAGTTGTTTTTTGCATTTGATGCTGCTGAGTATAAAACTTGCCAAATAGGTCCACTAGCTTTATATGGCAAAAACTCTAACATCATCAAAGCTTCTTGATACGAAAGCCCACGAATTTGATTTAGTACACGGCGTACTTTTTGTGGCGACATCCGTATGTATTTTGCGACAGCCTTTACCGATTTTACATCAGACATAAATAGATGCTCCAAAGTTGATAATATAAGTTTTAGTAAGAAATTTAGAAAAAGTCAGAACATAAATCTAAATTAAATGAGATTAGGATTACGGTTCATCTTTTTCCAAAGTATAATCTGTTATATTGAAAATAATGTCATAATTAAAACTAGGAGTTTCAATTTGTTTTAACTTTCGATATTTTTGATAGTTTTTCGTTAAAAAAAGATCTGGTTGCGGTAATAAAAATAAACCGTCTAACCATATATCTACCAATGCTCCATTACGGTCATTTTCGAGATATTTTACAATTGTTAACAATAAGTTTGTTATATCTGAATTCCAAAAAAGAGCATTTAAAAGAATCAAAGTGCCTCTTTCATATTTCAGTAATTTGTTGTCTTTTAAATAGTAAAGTTTTTCATTATTTATTAAAGTTGCAATATGAACCATTAAGTCAAAAGGAATTTGACAATCTTTTAAATAGATTCGAATTAATGTACCATGTTCAACTTCAGTCTCCATTTCTTTCGGTTTCGTTTTCTTTGGAGGAAAAACTACATTTGGAATCTCTAGAACTGTTGACATTTCAATACTTTTACTTTTCCATTTATATATTTAAAATTGTGAAAATTTAAAACGACTATTTATCGTTTTGTTTTACGGTCAGCTTTAATATGAGAACGGAATGTTCTTGTTGTAACTAATTCTCCTAATTTATGACCGACTAATTGGTCTGAGATAAAAACGGGCACATGTTTTTGACCATTATAGACAGCAATTGTATGACCTACCATCATTGGTAAAATTGTTGACGCACGTGACCAAGTTTTAATTACATCTTTTTTCCCACTTTTTTCCATTTCATTTACTTTTTTTAATAAATGATAAGCAACAAACGGTCCTTTTTTAATTGATCGTGACATTTAGAAAGTGTTAACTATTAATAATTTGTTTGATATTTATACACGACGACGAATAATATATGCATCGCTAACTTTTTTTGATTTTCTTGTTTTTACACCTAAGGCTGGTTTCCCCCATGGTGTTAACGGACGACTTCGACCGATAGGCGTACGACCTTCACCACCACCATGTGGATGATCGCACGGATTCATAACTGAACCTCTTACAGTTGGCCGTTTTCCTAACCAACGTGTTCTTCCGGCTTTTCCGCTTTGAACTAAAAACGCATCATTGTTACTTACTTCACCAACTGTTGCAAAACATTCTTTACGAATTAAACGAATTTCTTTTGAAGGTAGACGTAAAGTAACATAATTTCCGTCTTTAGCTAAAATTTTCGCAGATGTCCCTGCTGCACGAACTAACTTCCCACCTCGATTGGGGATTAATTCAATATTATGAACTGAAACACCTAAAGGAATATTATTTAATGGTAATGAATTACCAATTGTCGGTTCTACATTTTCACCCGAAATAATTTTATTTCCAACCAGAAGATTATTGGGATGAAGAATATAGCGTTTTTCTCCATCAGAATAATATAATAATGCAATACGTGCATTACGGTTTGGATCATATTCAATTGTTGCAACAGTTGCTTCAACATCATATTTATTCCGCTTAAAATCAATTATTCTGTATCTTCTTTTGTGCCCACCACCTCGATGGCGAACTGTAATAACTCCTCTATTGTTTCTTCCTTTCTTTCGATGATTTTTTGAAATTAACGATTTAGTTGGTTTATTAGTTGTAATTTCATCAAATGTCGAAAGTGCTCGATTTCGTGTTCCTGGTGTATATGATTTGTAAAGGCGAATGCTCATAAACTTAATTAATTTAATTTAATTTAAACTTTAATTCTCAGCAAATAAATTTATTGTATCACCCTCGGATAAAGTTACAATAGCTTTTTTATAATTAGGCTTATAACCAATATATTTTCCTATTCGTTTTTGTTTTTTAGGAAGATTACAAGTATTTATTTTAATAACTTTCACGTTAAATAAATACTCAATAGATTCTTTAATTGTAATTTTATCTGATTTGCGATTGACAATAAAAGTATATTGATTATTTTCTAATAATCGTGTGGCTTTATCAGTAATAATAGGATACTTAATAATGCTATTAACGTTATGAGTAGAATATGTAAAATCAACCACAATACATCTCCTTTATATCACTTATGGCTAATGGTGTTAATAATATTTGTTTTGCTTTTAATAAACTGAATGTATTTAAATTCGTTGCTAAAATTAATTCTAGATTTTTAATATTTTGCGTAGCTAGTTTTAGTTCTGGTGTCTTCTTTGAAACGACAACTAATAATTTTTGATTTGTATCAATTCCACATTTCTGACATAATTGACAGAATGCATTAGTTTTAGATTGAATTGAGCTTGTTTCAAGATTTTCAATAATTGAAATGTTTTTTCGCTTATTATAAAGTAGAGTCTGTAAAGCAAGCTTACGTTCTTTTTGATTTAACTTTATACTAAATTGTTTGGGTTTTGGACCAAAAGTTACACCACCACCTTTCCATAAAGGTGAACGGTTTGATCCAGCCCGAGCCCGACCCGTACCTTTTTGCTTCCAAGGTTTACGACCACCACCACGGACTTCACTACGTGTTTTAGTTGACACCGTTCCTTGTCTTTGGTTATTTTGATGTCGTAAAATATCTTTATGAAGTAAATAATTTCCTGATTCTTCAAGTACAGTAAGTTCTAATTTTTGCTCGTCTGTTAAAAGTTGTCCTTCTAAATTAAAGACGTTATATGTAACAAATTTTTGAACAGCCATATGTTTTTATATTTTAAAATGATGTAATTTTTGATTATTCCGCAGCTTGAATACTAATTAGATTCCCAGACTTACCCGGAATTGATCCTTTAATAACCAAAATATTTTCTTCGTTATTAATTTGAATAATTTCTAGCTTTTTAATATGTGCCATTTTGTTACCTAATTGACCAGCCATTCGTTTACCAGGTAGTACACGACCAGGTGTTGTTCCCATACCAATTGAACCAGGTAATCGATGGTTTTTTGAACCGTGAGTCATTGGTCCTCGACTAAATTTGTGTCGTTTTTGAAGACCAGAAAAGCCTTTTCCTGAACTTTTACCAGTAATATTTATAAGTTGCCCTTCTGTAAATGATGAAAGATCAATTATTTGCCCAACTGTAAAATCACTTGGATTATTAACTCGAAATTCTTTAAGATGTTTCAAAGGTTGGATGTTTGATTTTTGTAAATGACCTAATTTAGGTTGTGATAATGATTTACTTGAAACATTAAAATAACCAATTTGAATCGCATTATAACCATCGGTTAACGTTGTTTTAATTTGTGTTACAATACAAGGTCCCGCTTTTACAATAGTGACAGGAATAATGTTTCCAGTTGGATCAAAAATTTGTGTCATACCAATTTTATTGCCTAATAGCCCAACTTTACACACAGTGTTTCTCCAAATTTATAGATATATGAATATCAAATATGTACATTATTACATTAGTGTTCTTGATGTTTTAATATCAAAATAAAAATAAAATAATTTCAATTATTTTACTCGAATTCTTATTACGAACTACAATAAAGTTATTACTATTGAGTAATTTAGTTCGGAACTATCCACGGTAATTATAGAAATTTTAATTTTTCTTTGTCAATAGGCCACTACGAAATTATTTTCAGTTCTTTATTTAGAAGTTTAAATTATATTAGTAACAAAAATAGTAATTGAAATTTTGGGCGAAATGATGATAAAAGAAGGTGAATAGTGATCTTCAAAAAACTATAAAATTAATTATTAATAAAAATTTATAAAAATATGGGAAAAGTTGTCGGTATTGATTTAGGAACAACAAATTCAGTTGTAGCAGCAATTGAAGGGGGCAAACCAAATGTAATTGCAAATGTTGAAGGTTTAAGAACAACACCATCTATCGTAGCATATACAAAAAAACAAGAATTATTAGTTGGACAAATTGCTAAGCGTCAAGCGGTAATTAATCCTGAAAATACATTTTATTCAATTAAACGTTTTATTGGTTCGAAAGCAAGTGAAATTTCAGCAGAATCAAAAGAGTTACCATATAAAGTTTTAACTGATCAGAATGATAATATTAAGATTAATTGCTCATCATTAAATAAACAATTTAGTCCAGAAGAAATTTCTGCTCAAGTTTTACGAAAATTAGTGAATGACGCTAGTGAATATTTAGGCCAAGAAATAACTCAAGCGGTAATTACAGTTCCCGCGTATTTTAATGACTCACAGCGTCAAGCAACGATTGATGCTGGTAAAATTGCCGGAATTGAAGTTCTACGCATTATTAATGAACCAACTGCGGCTTCGCTAGCTTATGGTTTAGATAAAAAAGAGAATGAGACGATTTTAGTGTTTGATTTAGGTGGTGGAACATTTGATGTTTCAATTCTTGAAGTTGGTGATGGTATTTTTGAAGTATTAGCAACAGCTGGTGATACAAACTTAGGAGGTGACGATTTTGATAAAATCCTAGTTAACTGGTTGCTAGCTGATTTTAAAACTCAAGAAGGGATTGATTTAAAAAATGATATTCAAGCTTTACAACGTTTAACAGAAGCTGCGGAAAAAGCAAAAATGGAATTATCAACAGTTGATGAAACAAATATTCATTTACCGTTTATTACAGCTGACAAAACGGGGCCGAAGCATATCGAACAAACTTTAACTCGCGAGAAATTTGAAACTTTATGTCAAGGTTTAATTGAACGTTGTCGTATACCAGTTGAAAAAGCTTTACAAGATGCGAAATTAGATAAAGCAGATATTGATGAAATTGTTTTAGTCGGTGGTTCTACACGAATTCCAGCTATTCAAAATCTTGTAGAAGTGTTAACAGGTAAAAAGCCAAATAAAACGGTTAACCCTGATGAAGTTGTTGCAATTGGTGCAGCTGTACAGGCCGGAATATTAGCTGGTGAAATTAAGGATGTTTTATTATTAGATGTAACCCCATTATCATTAGGTGTTGAAACAATTGGTGGTGTTATGACAAAAATTATTGCTCGTAATACAACAATTCCAACAAAAAAATCAGAGATGTTTTCAACAGCGATGGATAATCAACCAAATGTTGAAATTCATGTTTTACAAGGTGAGCGTGAATTAGCTTCTGATAATAAAAGTTTAGGAAATTTCCGACTGGACGGTATACCACAAGCTGAACGTGGGACACCAAAAATTGAAGTAACATTTGATATCAATGTTGATGGAATCTTATCTGTTAAAGCAAAAGAAAAAGAAACAGGGATAGAACAATCAGTCACAATTCAAGGTGCATCTACATTAGATGATCAAGAGATTGAAAGAATGTTAAAAGATGCTGAAGAATATGCATCAGCCGATCAAGAGAAAAGAAAGAATATTGATTTAATTAATAAAGCTGAGTCATTAGATTATGAGGCTAAAAAACAATTAGAGACATTTAAAGAAACTATTGCGGAGGAAGATAAAACAAAGATTTTAGTTTTATGTGATGAGCTACAACAAACCATGAAAGCAGAGAATTTTGCTCAATTAGAAACACAAATTGAACAGTTAAAACAAGAGCTAGCAGCAATTCTACAAAAACAAGCAGAAACAGTTCCAGATTTAAATGATATTTAAAGAGTTAATTAAAAGACTTTTAGGTTTTGCGTGACTTATTTACTAGTATTCGGTTTCAAAAGTAAACTCTTGAAACCGAATCATTTATTAATAAGCTAATCCAAAACTACGTGTTGTTTCAGCTCCTAAGTATACACGCACACTTAAAAAGTCCGTTGGACACGCTGTTTCACAACGTTTACAACCAACACAATCTTCAACTCGTGGTGCCGAAGCAATTTGTTGAGCTTTACATCCATCCCAAGGAACCATTTCTAAAACATCTAGAGGACATGCGCGGACACATTGTGTACAACCAACACACGTATCATAAATTTTCACTGTATGAGCCATTACTAATACCTAAAGTTTATAAAATAAATTCTTTACTTCAATTATACTCTATTTTTTTATTTAAATAAATAAAATTTTAATTGATCTTGTTATAACTTACTCTTGAGAATTTAGTTTATGATACTGATTAATTGATAAAATTAATGGTTTAATAGGCGAAATACGTCTACTTTTCGTCGACTGAATATAATTATACATTGTAGCTAAATCCGCTATTTCGTTAACCATAAAAAATTTATTATTTTGAAAGTTGTGTTGCTGTTGTAAAAATTCAATATTTTTTAAAAATTTAAATTTTATTTGAAAAATTTCTTCATCCGTATAATTTTTTTCCATATTTGTAAGCGTTTTAAAAGTTAATGCTGCGTTTAAATTTACTGAAAATAATATATATATATATATATCATTATACAAAGATTCGTTATTGTTTGAATTTTTTTGAATTCTACATAAAATATCAAAATTGGTCTCAGACTTATAAGTTCCAGTAAAAGTATAAATTCGCTTCTACACAGAATAGATAGTCTGAAAGAGAAAACTAGGCTTATTAGGTAGAGATAGAGAGTGATAAAAATATCACAGTGAAATCCAACCTTCAAGTGTTAGAATATACTTTTCTGATTAAATTTTAAAATATTGTCCGTTGGCACAGTAATTCGCTAGTTGTCAGTCAAATTTTGATAATTTTATTAGAAATTAAAAGGTATTTTTGTTGAATATTTAAACTTTGGCATTGAGCTATCTTTCCAGGGGGTCACCCCCCAAGTATTGTCACCGCTATAACGTTTCACATCTGAGTTCGAAATGGATCAGTGTGGTGCCATTATGCTAGAAACACCAAAGTATAATATTATATACTACTTTTTATGAAGGTAGTATATAATCAGAATAATATAAAATTCAAGTCCTCGGTCTGTTAGTACATCTCAGCTCATATATTACTATATTTACACTTAATGCCTATCAAACGGTTCGTCTTACCGTGACCTTAATCACTTTCGTGATGAGAATACTCATCTTGAGGTGGGCTTCCCACTTAGATGCTTTCAGCGGTTATCCACTCCATACTTAGCTACCCAGCGTTTACCGTTGGCACGATAACTGGTACACCATAGGTATGTCCTTCTTGGTCCTCTCGTACTAAAGAAGGCTCCTCTCAATATTCTAACGCCTACACCGGATATGGACCGAACTGTCTCACGACGTTCTGAACCCAGCTCGCGTACCGCTTTCATGGGCGAACAGCCCAACCCTTGGGACGTACTACCGCCCCAGGATGCGATGAGCCGACATCGAGGTGCCAAACCTCCCCGTCGATGTGAACTCTTGGGGGAGATCAGCCTGTTATCCCTAGAGTAACTTTTATCCGTTGAGTGACGGCCTTTCCACTCAGTACCGTCAGATCACTAAGACCGACTTTCGTCCCTGTTCGACTTGTAGGTCTCACAGTCAAGCTTCCTTATGCCTTTACACTCTACGATCGATTTCTGACCGACCTGAGGAAACCTTTGTACGCCTCCGTTACCATTTGGGAGGCGACCGCCCCAGTCAAACTGCCCACCTGAAACTGTTCTTTGACCAGATTATGATACAAAGTTAGAAATCTAACATTACAAGAGTGGTATCTCACTGATAGCTCCAAAAGTCCCGCAAG